GAAGTATTACAAAGAATAATTAGAGGAATTGTATTAATATCCGAACCTTATTGTATATAAATAATTGTATTATATAAATAAATAAAATTAAGGGTTCTTTTCTTGTTTTCTTGAGTGATTTGTTCTACAGAGACCGAACTCCTCCAATCCAATTTTTATTCATAATTGGAAGTTCCTACGAGATAATAGAAATAGATCGGTGAACCTTGGAAAAAGGGTTCTTTCACTTTGATTTTACATTATCAATTATGTAAAAAAAAATAAATCAAACAAATGGAGAAAAGCCGGCTATCGGAATCGAACCGATGACCATCGCATTACAAATGCGATGCTCTAACCTCTGAGCTAAGCGGGCTCACATAACATAAATTGGACACGTATACTAATTTAGTAAACTGCGTAGATATTAACTGTTCATTCTTAGCTATTTCATAAGAAATATGATATATAGAAAAATATAAAGAATAAGAATATAAAATTTCCAAACATATTGTATATCGGAATATGTTATTATATAACATACCTATTAATATAGCGATATTTAATTTAGATATATTTCTAAAATAGATGTTTATCAATAATCAATATCTTAATTAGAATTAAGCTAGTAAGATTTTTTTTACGATTCTATTTTACTTTTTTTTATTAAAATATAAAAAAAAGCTTTTTTTACAAGTAAATAATTTATTATTTTAAGATAATTCTAAATTAATAGAATGATTAGTTATAGCCATTTTATTAGTTGTAGTTATGGCTATTAATTAAATAATTAAATTTTAAATTAATAATACTAAAATTTTCCTTTTCATTTTTTTTTAGTTATATTATAGAAGGTCTGCCCTAAGAAAAGGATAAGAATAAAAATGAAAGATAAAAGTGCAATCCAGATCATAATAAAAGATTTCTCCAGTTTCAGTCGGAAAGGTGAAAGCTAAGACGAAAAAAAAAAAAAAGAATCGACCCTTCAAGTATTTAAAATAGCACGATAAAAATGATAGAAATAGGGGTATTTTAATAAATATATTTATATTAATAAATATATTATAGTATAATATATATGTTATGCGGTATATATTGAATTTCTGATATAGAAATGATAGAATCATTTCTGATTGGACCAAATAAGGTCCCCGATATAGATGAAAGAAAATAGACAAGAAATCAAATAGTATAAAACACTTTTCAATATAAGAACGGGTATCTAATGAATTCAACGATTCGAGCATAATATAAATGAAAGAAAAAAAGGAGGGGTCGGCATCATAATGTGATCCTAATCACAGCACAAAACAAAAAAAGGGGATATGGCGAAATTGGTAGACGCTACGGACTTAATTGGATTGAGCCTTGGTATGGAAACCTACCAAGTGAAAACTTTCAAATTCAGAGAAACCCTGGAATTAAAAATGGGCAATCCTGAGCCAAATCCTGTTTTATGAAAACAAGCAAGGGTTTCATAAACTCATAAACCGAGAATAAAAGAGGATAGGTGCAGAGACTCAATGGAAGCTGTTCTAACAAATGGAGTTGACTGCATTGTGTTAGTAAAGGAATCCTTCCATCGAAACTTCAGAAAGTATGAAGGATAAACTTATAGACATACATATAGTACTGAAATACTATCTCAAAATGATTAATGACGACCCGAATCTGTATTTTTTATATTTATATGAAAAATGAAAGAATTGTTGTGAATCGATTCAAAATTGAAAAAAGAATCGACTATTCATTGATCAAATCATTCACTCCATCATAGTCTGATAGATCTTTTTAAGAATTAATTAATCGGACGAGAATAAAGATAGAGTCCCATTATACATGTCAATACCGACAACAATGAAATTTATAGTAAGAGGAAAATCCGTCGACTTTAGAAATCGTGAGGGTTCAAGTCCCTCTATCCCCAAAACGACCTGGTTGACTCCCTAATTATTTACTTTATCATTTTGTTAGGGATTCAAAATTCGTTATGTTTCTCATTCATTCTCATTATACTCTTTCACAACCGTATCTGAGCGTAAATTTTTTTCTTATCACAAGCCTTGTGTATGATATATATGATACACGTACAAATGAACAGCGTTGAGCAAGGAATCCCCAATTAAAAATTTGAATAATTAACAATACATACCATTACTTGTACTGAAACTTTAAAAATAAATTTTTAAAGATCTAAGAAATCCTATCAGGGACTGTATAATACTTTGTAATACTTTTTTCATTTTTGTAATTGACATAGATCCAAGTCCTATATTAAAATAAAATTAGGATGATGCGTCGTGAATGGTCGGGATAGCTCAGCTGGTAGAGCAGAGGACTGAAAATCCTCGTGTCACCAGTTCAAATCTGGTTCCTGGCACATAAGTAATTTATGTGAGTATATATTCTATAAATTAATTGATATGGGTCGACATACATATTTTATTTATTATATTGAAAAATAAATAGTATAGATCATGATACATATTTATCCATCTTAAGTGTCGGAGATATATCCCTT